TAATAATGCATTACCGGTTTTTTAGTAATAGAAACAAGGGCGAGTACAGAACCACTATACTAGCACGGTCAATTCTATTGAATAATTTCTCTTATATAAATACATTACTCTAGGCGGATAGCGGGAATCGAACCCGCGTCTTCTCCTTGGCAAAGAGAAATTTTACCATTCGACTATATCCGCATTTTGATCTTTCCCTTTTTGGTACGCAATATGCGGATCATATTTGTGAATAATTATGTAGAATACTTTCTTCTCGGCCATTCCACTTACCAAAAATTATTAATTCAATTAATATTCTTTTATCTCTTATTCTTAGATTTATCTCTTATTCTTAGATTTATCTCTTATTCTTAGATCTTATCTAATTATATATTAATATCTAATTGTTTATTAATATATAATTAATAGATAATTAGATAGAATTTCTTTATTCTATTCGTATTTAATTTTTCTTATTCTTTATAAAAAAAATAATATAATAAATAGAATTTTAAGAAATTCTATTTATTATATTAGAAAATTATATTGATTAGAATATCAAAGAATATAAAATATTTGATTCTAAAATCAAAAGAATATTAATAATATTCTTAATATCAATTCTTAATATGAAAAATATTAAAAGAAAAAAAAATATAAAAAAAAAGGATTATTAATATTATATATATAATAATATATATAGAATTCTCAAAAAATATAGAATTAGAGTTTTCTATATTTATCCTATTTGCCCGTACAATTTGATAAGAAGATTTCTTGACCCCCTCTCATTTTTTTCTTAATTTTTTATTTGCTTGCATTTCAAGAGTTATGCGTTTTGAAGAATTATATTGCATTTTAATGTATCTCGCACAACCGAAAGAATTCGGAGGGGGGGATTCTCTGGAATGAATAGGGTCAAGAGATGAGAGAATTAAGGATACCTACCAGAAAGACTAATCCAATCCATAAGGATGTCCCCGAAAATACAACATTTTTGTTACTCAACCAACCCTCAGGAGAAGCAAATACAACGGGTACACTAATCAGTAAGATTAATGACGTAGCAATTAATGCAAAAACAGCCAATTGAAAAGCAATAGTCATCTTTCTAATCCTCCAAGTTACCAACAAAAGAACTATACCATTTGATCCCTCTCTTATTCAAAAAACAAATCTAATTGTAAGAAAATGTATCATAGAGGGATTTTACTTTTTACCATGAATCCATTAATTCTATATGACTTATTAATATCCCGTTAACACTTTATTCGGGCATGGGGTCAGGAGTAGTTTCTTTTTTTTTTTTTTACTTCACAAAAGGTCTTGCTAGACGATGCATCTCTAAATAGTATAGAGATAAATAGTTTTTTCAATTTACTACAGATCTTTTTCTATAGATAGGCAGGGTATCCGTTCCTATGCTCTGGTCATGTTCTATTCGGTAGACTGAATTTCTAAATTCTCTTTTGGAGAGATGGCCGAGTGGTTGATAGCTCCGGTCTTGAAAACCGGTATAGTTCAGAACAAAGAACTATCGAGGGTTCGAATCCCTCTCTCTCCTTTTGCTTGGCGAATATATTTGTTTTTTTATTGGTTTTGCCTGTTTCAGTAGCATAAAGGTGAATGGCTCGGCTAGGTAGGATAGCCGAGCCAAAAAAAGATGTTAGATATAAATCAAATGGGTTGAAAAGAAAGTAAAAAGGAATACTTTTTTTTTGAAGTATGACCCAATCTACCCAACTAGATCAAATATGTATTAGCCGGGGTGGAAGTAAATTAAATACTACTTCAAGTAGTAGATCTCTTGCCTCAGTTAAGAGGAGTCATGGAAAGAACAGGCTCAAAATCGCGATCAATTCCTTTTTCAAATCCCGCAGCAGCCGCTCGAGCCCTCCCCGCGTGCCATAAATGACCTACGAAAAGGAAGAATCCTAGAACAAAATGAGAGGTAGCTAACCAACTTCTAGGAGAAACATAATTGACCGCATTGATCTCGGTAGCTACGCCACCCACAGAATTTAAAGAGCCCAGCGGGGCATGGGTCATATATTCCGCGGAACGTCGTTCTTGCCAAGGTTGTATGTCTTTTTTCAGCCTACTCAAGTCCAAACCATTGGGACCCCTTAGAGGTTCTAACCAGGGAGCACGCAAATCCCAAAAACGCATAGTTTCACCTCCAAAAATAACTTCTCCGGTCGGGGAACGCATTAGATATTTACCTAAACCAGTAGGCCCTTGAGCAGATCCCACGTTAGCCCCAAGACGTTGGTCTCTAACTAGGAAAGTAAATGCTTGGGCTTGAGAAGCTTCTGGGCCGGTAGGCCCGTAAAACTCACTAGGATAAGCGGTATTATTGAACCAGACAAAGCAACAAGCAATGAAACCAAAAACAGATAAAGCAGCTAAACTATAAGACAAGTAAGCCTCTCCAGACCATACAAGCGCACGGCGAGCCCATGCAAAAGGTTTGGTTAAGATATGCCAGATTCCACCAAGTATACAAATGGAACCTATC